TTTATTAGGGCGGTAGCTCAGAAAAGACAAATTTCCTATCTTTTCTTTCATCTCGGGAGAAATACGATCGGAAGGAGCTAATTCAAACCCCTCCGGTAAAATAAGAACAGCCCCCACATTCAAACCCCCTTTCTTACCATTAGCAAGGACTTGTTTCACTTGCTTATCATAAGGAATTCGAACAACTGCTTCAAATATAGTATCGGGAAGTACTGCTTGTGGAACCTCAATATCCACGGGCTTATTAGCTAAATGACAATTGGCACATACAATACGCCCGGTCGCTTCTCGTGGATTTTCATAACCCTGCTGCGCAAAAATGGGATATGCACTTGAAACGGATGTCTGAGTTATGATATATATGATGAGCGATACGGAAATAGATCGAGTAATATGTTCCTTTATCCAAGAAAAAGTATTTCTAGTTTGCATAGTCTAATCATTGGTCTGAAAATTTCTACAATAAATTGGGTAGGTCGCTAGTATAGTTTCCTATCCACGATTCTGCTATTTATTGGAATCATTTTACTGGAATACTATACTATAAAAATAGTATGAAAACCCCCCGGATAGAATGTTTTTAATACTTATGTAGAACTACAAAGTAAGAAACGTTCTAATTGGATTAATATTGGTGGATCATTTATCAATCATTCATTGAATGATAAATAACTACAAGTGACGGAGATACACGATTTAAATAACGAAAAATCCAATATTTAAAAATAGTATCGAGAATAACCGGAAAAGTGGAAACAAGACTAGATATAATTTGATCATTATGACCAAATCCAAAATCTTTGTATACAGAACCAATCATTAGTTCCCAGCCGTGGGGTGAATGAAATCCGATACATAAATCGGTTAATAAAAGAATTGAAAAAGCTTTTACTGTATCACTTAAGTTATATAGGAATTCCTGAGTCCAAGAATTAAGAATAACAAGTTCTTCATTACCTAAAATAGAAAAACCACTTAAAATAACAAAACAGATTATATTTGTCGAGAAGTGTAAAATTGTATGGATACGATCCTCGTTGTGTATCTTGATTAATTGGATCGTTTCTTTGTGGATTCCTATAAGAAGCTTTTGTAGATATGTCTCCGAGTATTCCTTGATCATTTCTTCCAAGAAGAGGATTTCTTCTAATTCTATGAACTTTTCTAGAATACTTTTTTCTTGAATATCATTCAAAAAAATTTCGGATTGGCCGATATTCGCCCAATTAATAACCCAAGATTCCATATTTTTAGTAAATGAGAGAGAAATCCACCAGGGCAAAAATACTATAGATGCAAGATACAAAAGAGGAGTGAATGCTTTCTTTTTTGCCATTTTTCGCCTGTTAATTTTTAATTAACCCACTCCATTTGTCGGACTTTATGTAATCGAATATTTCTTTCAAACATGAGTTCTAGACAGGGCATCAAACCTATGAATCTATTTTATTTGTGATTTTGTTTTGAATCTAGAAAGAATACAGAAATAGACTAAGACTCCACTTCAAGTTCGACTGAAGAAATAATACAAAATAGTGTTGCTAGATACCTCAATTCATCAAATTCCAAACAAATGTCTCCTTTCGATGAATGGCCGAAAGAAGTACTTTGAAGAAATGAATATTATTGAGATTTTGAGACGAAAGAACCCCTTATTCTATCAAAATATCCAGTATTTCGAAAAAAAAAATTCCAACGATTCCCCATAGTCAAGAATAGAATAATTGAGAAAAAGATATTGTGATGGTCAAAAAAAGAAGCGGCAAAACAAGTAAAAAGGTCGATTGACAAAGAAAATAATTTACAAGATATGGTTTATCTGCATCTAAAGTATCATTTAGTTATAGAAAAACTAAAAGGATTCTTGCGTTTTTTCCCTCCTGCCGAGAAAGCATTCGTTCTTCCGCCCAGTTCCTTTTCTCAAAATCAAAATACTTCAATTGGTACGCGCAAGAAATAGGCCAATTCCGCGGCTTTTTGTTCAATTTCTCGTGGAGTTAAATTCTCATCAGTACGGGTCAACGGAATAGCCCCCCGGCCTCTGATATCCATATAAAGGACACGACGGGCATAAATACCCTCTTTAACTTCTATTCGAACGGATTGAATATCTTTTATAAGGAATCGGAGGAATATGCGACGATTTTTTCCAGGAAATCCCCAACGAAAAATACACACTATTCCTTCCTTTCTATCGAATCGATCATAACCACTACCTACATTCCAGGAAATTGTGCACCACAAATAGGAACTAATAAAGAGACCCGCGATTCCGTAGAAAGACATCACGATTCCCTGTGGAAAAAAAAGGATTTGCTGAGACGGAACAAAAGATATCAAATTTCTACCAAGAAAACTGGAAGTTCCAACCAACAAGAATCCTAATGAACCTAAAAAAACGATAAGGGCCCAACAAAAATTACTTAGTTTTCGAGACCCCGTTATAAGTTCTATCCATGTATCTTCTGATCGCCAACTCATACTTGATCCGATTGCATTTTATTGAAATTGAGAGAATACCCCAAATGATTTTGACTTTACTTTTTTTGTTTCCGAATGAACTTTCATCAACTAGCACTAGTTTGATGTGAACTAGCACTAGTTTAATGGGAACTTTTAGGAGTAATTCATCAAATTGTTTAGATCTAAAATAATAACATACCCCTCATATGATCCCAATATACATATTGATATATATATAGATCCACCAACTTTACATTTTAGGCATCCAGCGATCCTGATCTATTTGAAACTGGCTAGAATTCAGTTATCTATAGATCATTTTCTGCAGACATAAGAGCTTTTTCCTTTATGTTCGGCGGAAATCACATGTTCTACTATATTTTCTTTTCCGAAATCAATATCTGTGTTATGCTACAAGTCTAAGTTAAAAAAAAAAAAAGAATGAGACTGGGTCCCCTCGGATCTAAACAATCTTGTTTTTTTGAACATAAAGAAATAAAGAACCCATTGCAATTGCCGGAAATACTAGGCCTACTAAAGGCACAAAAATAGAGGGAAAATTGAAAGTTGTCATAAAATGGGGTACCTCGATTTATTATTTGTACCTGTTCTTATTTTTTTTTAATATCATATTTTATATTTATACTAATTATAATTAATAATTGTAATTATTATGAATTCGTAGATTAGAGATATTAAGTATCTAAGTGAGTATATAGAATAAGTCCAAGGAATGTAGAACTAAATAAATGGACTTATTCATCTATCTATATGAAAGATACATATGATAATCCATTTTATTTTTCTTCGTTTCTTTGTGTTTTGTTCTTGTCTTTGAATTTCATTTTAATATTTAATAAAGAGTTTCTTACAAATTATTGAAAGATTCATTAGAATGCGACACAACCGGGATTTTTAGTGAAAACGGGATTTTCGGGAGATGGAGAAAGATATAAAACTATATATCTATTTTTTCTATAATTTGAATTTGATTATATACGTAAGATGAAATTCGTTTTATTTTCCTAATTTCACGAAAGGAAGAACTCACGTTTTTATCTTGTTGATAGAGACTTCTTAATTAGTAATCGGGAATCTAGGTAAAAAAAAAAAAGAGTTATACGCAACTTTTGATTTTGATTCTTTCTACAATTAGATCTTAGGTCGCCAAAGAAAACTCCCTTTTTAGTTACTTTGATTCCGATAAGCTAAGATTCGGATAAGCTAACTACTTTTTTTGTTTGCTACAAATAAAATAATTGAACTTAGTGCGCTCTACTTGATTGAATTGGAATTCAAAGGAAAAAAGGCGTGGAGCTTAAATAACTCACTCAGAACGCTTTTTAAAAGATTACGCGGTACGATTAGGTCGAATAAGCCCTTCTGGAATAAATATTCAGCCGCTTGTGAACCTTCGGGTACTGTTTTATTCAATGTTTGTTCAATTACTCTTTTACCCGCAAATGCAATGTAGGAATTTGGTTCGGCAATAATAATATCTCCCAACATACCAAAACTAGCTGTTACCCCACCAGTAGTAGGAGATGTAAGGATTGATACATACAATAACTTTTTATTTGATTGATAATCATATAAAGCAGACGATATTTTAGCCATTTGCATCAGGCTCAAACTCCCTTCTTGCATGCGCGCTCCCCCCGAAGCGCACACTATAATAAGAGGTAGAAATTGATTAGTAGCGTACTCAATCAAACGGGTGATTTTCTCCCCGACTACGGATCCCATACTACCCCCCATAAACTGAAAATCCATAACCCCAATTGCTACGGGAATACCATTTAGTTGACCTACGCCTGTTTGAACAGCCTCAGTTAATCCTGTCTTTCTTTGATAAGAATCAATACGATCTTTATAAGGCTCCTCCTCCGAATGAAATCCAATGGGATCCAGAGAGACCATGTCTTCATCCATAGGGTCCCAAGTACCGGGGTCGATCGAAATTTCGATTCTTTCTGAACTACCCATTTTCAAATGGTATCCACACTGTTCACAAATATTCATTTTTGATTTCAAAAATTTCTTATAATTTAATCCATAACAATTTTCGCATTGAACCCACAAATGCCTGTATTTTTGAGTTGCATCGAGATCACTAGGCCTTTCTCTTAGAGTTAAATCACTACTCTTCGCGCGGGTTCGTATACTGGACCCCCCACCTTCACTACTAGTTTTACGTTTATCAAAAACGCACCTAGAAATGTAACCGTCACTACTATCACTTACAATGGACGTATCAATACAGATTTGAGACTGAAGATAACTGTCAATGCAACTAGTAATGTGATTATTCCAACTAGATTGAGTATCGTAAATGGAACGATTGTATAAGGAATCTTCATTCGTAGATTCATTATTCATATAACTAGAATTGCGATAACTAGAAAAAGAACTTTCTAGTTCACTCAGAAAAGAATGATCGCTGTCAATCTCAAAAATTTTATTTTCTATATCAAAATAGATAGAATAACTGTCTCCATTACTATCCCTAACTAAAAAAGTATCATCAGAGATGAAAT